ACCGATTTCGCCATATCCCCCATTTTTTGTTTTGTTGTTTTAAAATTAGGATCTCATTATGATTATGATGCCCCTCCTCCCCTTTTTCTTTTTCCTTTTTCTTTTTTTCCTTTCATTTATATTCTGTTATTGTTTTTTCGGAACCATTGGATGTATTAGATACCGATTCCTCTATCGAATCGTGTTTACTCCTATTTTTTTTTTTATTGTTTATCTCATTTCATCTCTATCGGAGATCTAGTGTTGGTCCAATCAGAAATGATTCTAACATTTCTGTATCTGCAATTCAATATAGATGTATATATACCAATATATATTATACACGCACTCCTTTCTTTTCTATCATTTTTCTCGTGTAATTTTAAATACTCAAACGGTCGATTCTTTCTTTTTTTTCGTCTTATCTTCTATTTTTCTGACTGAAAACAGAGGAATCTTTCATTACGATCTGGATTGCATTTATCTCGATTACACCCTTCTCTTTCTTCTTTCTCATTTTATTCTTCTCCTTTTCATTTCCTTAAAGCAGACCCTCTAGAACATAACTCAAAATGACTAAAAAAAAGTAAATTTATTAATACTTTAATATTAATTAATAATTAATTAAATTTCTAATTGATCTAATTAGAATTATTAGATTCTTTTTAGAGTATTAATCGTTATGTTCTATAATCTATTCATTCAAATATTTATTTTAAATTCTATAGATTTATATTCATTATGAAAACTAAGAATGAACAGTTAATAATTAAGATCCCAGTAGTTTACTAAATTCCTATATGTGTACAATTTTTGTTATGTGAGCCCGCTTAGCTCAGAGGTTAGAGCATCGCATTTGTAATGCGATGGTCATCGGTTCGATTCCGATAGCAGGCTTTTCTTTATTTGTTTGATTTTTTACATAACATAATTGATAATGTGAAATCAAAGAATATTGAAAAGGATTCTTTCCCCTTTTTTTCCAAGAGTCACCGATCTACCGTGTCGTAGGAACCTACAATTAGAAATTAGAGGAGCTCGATCTCGGTATAACAAATCAAGAAAAGAATCTTTAGTTTTTTTTAGACATATACAAATACAATAAGGTCCGGATATTTATACAATTCATCTAATTATTCTTTGTGGTACAATACTTTAGTAGATTTCGCTTTATTTATTATCATTTAGTTTAGTTTTAATTTATGAAATTTCAATAAAATAAGGAGTCTTTATGTCGCGTTACAGAGGGCCTCGTTTCAAAAAAATACGCCGTCTGGGGGCTTTACCGGGACTAACTAGTAAAAGGCCTAAAGCCGGAAGCGATCTTAGAAACCAATCACGTTCCAGTAAAAAATCTCAATATCGTATTCGTTTAGAAGAAAAACAAAAATTGCGTTTTCATTATGGTCTTACAGAACGACAATTACTTAAATACGTTCGTATTGCCGGAAAAGCCAAAGGGTCAACAGGTCAGGTTTTACTACAATTACTTGAAATGCGTTTGGATAACATCCTTTTTCGATTGGGTATGGCTTCAACTATTCCCCAAGCCCGCCAATTAGTTAACCATAGACATATTTTAGTTAATGGTCGTATAGTAGATATACCAAGTTATCGCTGCAAACCCCACGATATTATTACAGCGAGGGATGAACAAAAATCTAGAGCTCTGATTCAAAATTATCTTGATTCACCCCCCCGCGAGGAATTGCCAAAACATTTGACCCTTCAACCATTCCAATATAAAGGATTAGTCAATCAAATAATAGATAGTCAATGGGTCGGTTTGAAAATAAATGAATTGCTGGTTGTAGAATATTATTCTCGTCAGACTTAAACCTAATTAAAATAAAACAATAAAACAAGGGTTCGGACAATTTTTCCCTTTTCGCCTAAGCAAAAATCCCCACCAAAGTAAGGAGTTTGATACGGGGATTTTTCTCCCATTCATGGATCACGGATCGGTAGGGAGATTCTCATTCCCTGTTGTCTACTCTTTCCAGTATTTTATTTTCTGTACTGCGGAACATAGGAATAAAGAATCTATATCAAAATAAAAGAAAGGTCTAACTTAACCGTTGGAATAATGGTATCCATTGTTATTTGCTTTGATACATTGCCGTTAATAAGATTGGTGAATTAGGTGAAAGGTACGGAAAGAGAGGGATTCGAACCCTCGGTAAACAAAAGCCTACATAGCAGTTCCAATGCTACGCCTTGAACCACTCGGCCATCTCTCCTACATAATGATTATGGCCCAGAAATCGAGTGAATAGTGAGTCATTCATATTAGATTTTTTGATAGGTACGTACAGTCAATTCTAACTATAAAAAAATATAGAAAACTTTTCATCAAAGAAAAACCCTTCCTTCAAGGGGGGGGATAAAAATGATTTTTTTTTTGTGAAAAACTGTTAAAAAAAGATATATATCTATTCATTTCATTCTTGCGAAGACGGCGCTCCCATCTTTTTCCAATAGTTATTCTTTTTACTTACAATATTTATACCAAATTAAATCAATGAATTAGAACGAATCAATTGATCTATTTTTTTTTTATTTTTATGTTATTTCGTACTGTACAATTTCTTTGTTTGTGGGATCATTTTCCCACAAGAGGTAAGTAAAAGAAATTATAGAATGGACTGCTACCTATGCCCAGATCTCGGATAAATGGAAATTTTATTGATAAGACCTTTTCAATTGTAGCCAATATCTTATTACGAATAATTCCGACAACTTCAGGAGAAAAAGAGGCATTCACCTATTACAGAGATGGTGCGATTTGATGTTTTTTTTCTTTACCGATTTCAGTCTTCGGAGAAAGATACATTATTTGGGAGAGAAATAAAAAGATTATTGAAATAAATCTACGCTTATTGTGAAGGTGAAGTTTGTAAATAAAACAATTCCTTCTGTCGTGTATCCCCGATTAATGCAGCCTCAGATGCTTCAATTTTAGATTCTAGTATTGAGCGAAAGGTTACACCTATGACCTATGGGTTAGGTCAACCCTACTTCACTAGTACCAATAGGCAGCATAGGGGAAGAAGCACTACGCCTAGGAATCAACAATACGAAAACTTTGTTATAAATTATACCTTTTCTTTATCGGAATCGGGATTAACAAGAATGGTTGGTACAACAAATATCCATCTCGTTCGTATTTTGGATACCCGTATAACCATCGAAGACTGTTGAAGTGACTAATTCCCGGAAATTAAGGGGTGTTAAGAACAAAGAAATTGTTAGAGTTATCATTTTTATCTAGTACCAAGATACTTGATGTTAAGAAAAGATCTTTTACAGGAAGGTTGGTTAGAGATTTCTTGTAAAAACACTAGCCCCGTTCGGTTCATAATGAAATTATTTCAATCTTTTTTGATGATTCCATGTATTATTCTCATTATGCACATAAAAAAGGAGGAGCCGTATGAGATGAAAATCTCACGTACGGTTCTGGAACGGAGATTCTTTGAATCGAAGACGACCGCAACGGATGTCGGCTCAATCCGAAGGAAATTATGCGGAAGCTTTACAGAATTATTATGAAGCTATGCGACTAGAAATTGATCCCTATGATAGAAGTTATATACTCTATAACATAGGTCTTATCCACACAAGGAACGGAGAACATACGAAAGCTTTGGAATATTATTTTAGGGCACTAGAACGAAACCCGTTCTTACCACAAGCTTTAAATAATATGGCCGTGATCTGTCATTACGTGCGACTATCTCCACTATAGAAAGAAAAAAAGGAAAGAAAGAGCAAATCCGCTAATAAATACTAGAAAATAGGCTTTCTACATATCATATCTATCGTGTCCAAAACAACGATTTATATCAGCTGTAGCAAAGAAAAAGAAAGAAACTTCATAGAAGTCCAAATATGAAGAAATAGGTATGCCTAGATCCTTTAGTCTATGGATAAAGAAAGGATCTAATTGATAGAAAGAATAAGCACCGTAAAGATCAATTAGTGAGGTTTTGGACCGATACAATAAGAACTGCTTACTTATGTCACGATATGAGATAAAAGTTAGGAATCAACTTATGTAATAGAGTCGATCCCCTAAGGTATTGAGCAGCGGTGTAGAATCAGATCCCAAAGATAGTAAGTCTTTTCTTTCTTATGAAAGAAAGTCTTTTTCAAAGATTCTATAGAAATTTATATATGAAACCGAGATAGTTACCTTTTAGAAAATTCTAATGATAGTGAAAATGCCTATGCTTTATTCTTCTGAAGGTGGGAAAAAAGATAAAACTAAAACTGATTAAATTATTAATCAAAATTAAAGTTTGAAACTCATGCAATTAATCTCTTTTGGTTAACTCGAGAAAAAAAAATTAGATAGATCTATGAGAAATCTCATTCAATTTCAATTATATAATTATATATTATGGTAGATTAAAAAATGGGACACCGAAAGAATTGACTGCTGAGCCGTATGAGTAGGAAACTCTCAAGTACGGTTCTAAGGGAAGGAATTTAACTGCCTATTCCGACCGGGGAGAACAGGCCATTCGACAGGGAGATTCTGAAATTGCAGAGGCTTGGTTCGATCAAGCCGCTGAGTATTGGAAACAAGCTATAGCGCTTACTCCAGGTAATTATATTGAAGCACAGAATTGGTTGAAGATCACAAGGCGTTTCGAATAAGAGCACTTTTCTTATTTTATTTAGTATTATTTTAGTATTATTTAGAATTTTTCTATTTTTCTATTTACTCTTTATAATAAAATAAGAAATTCTATTTGTTATAATAAAATTGTTTTGTAAAATAGTTTTGTTTGTTGTCCCCATCAGTCAAATAAAAAGGTTCTCTGGAAAGAACCAATCAAAGAATTTCATTATATCCCTTCTAAGATCGTTTTTTTCTATTTCGTCCGGTATTTCGTAGGAATAACCGATACACAGATAGAGTAGAGAATCTATTTTTTTTTTATTCCTATTAAAACTAATAAAAGAGGCTTTCGAATGACTAAATATCAATACTGGAATGTCTCTTAGTTTAGTAA